GCATAAAAGTATTTGCCCCAAGGAGGAATCCTAGAATTCCGTCTGTTTTCTGGGTTTGGAAAAGTGCAGATTTTCAAGAAAGGGAATCTTATGATATGTTGGGAATCTCTTATGATAATCATCCACGTCTGAAACGTATCTTAATGCCTGAAAGTTGGATAGGATGGCCTTTACGTAAGGATTATATTGCCCCTAATTTTTATGAAATACAAGATGCTCATTGAATAATCAGAAACTCATCTTCACTTCTACAACTCCAGATATTCAAAGAATATCTGTACGTTCTTTTTTTTTTATAGATCAAAGAGCTGAAGTTTCATTCATTTCATATATTATGGATAAGCTAAAAAAAAGAAATTCTAAACTAAATACTAAATATAAATATATAAATAAAAAAAAAAACAATTAAATTTAGAGGGATTCAGTACGATTTGCAATTTTTGAAAGATACTTTTTTCATATGAGCTGAGTCAATAGGATGAAAGAGTTAATGATGCAGAACTATGTACCGCGCACATCACTTAGATGGGGTCCAGAAAAACCCATAAAGTAACAACACAGGGGGAAATAAATAGAATATGAAAAGAAAATCGAAAGAAATGAATGCAAGGGGATCATATTCTATTTGTATTATATCTGAGATGAATCTTGGCTATTCGTACCCCCCAACTCCCCTAGACCAGGCTTGGGGTCTTTCAATTACTTGTAATATAGAAGAAGTAGTACCATTCTTTGTGAACGAGAGGAGACACAGTATGAACAAATAAATAAAAAGAAGAGGCAATAAAATATATTTCTTTTACATACTTTAGATACTCTTTACTCATCTATAAATATTCTATATTTATTAAATATAGACTCTATTTATTAAATAGAAAGGGGTATCTTATCTCTCCAGCCGCCACTTAGATGGATAAATATGTATCATGATCTATACTATTAATGAACATGTATGTCGACCAATTTGTAGAATAGATACTCATACAAATAACCCATGTGCCAGGAACCAGATTTGAACTGGTGACACGAGGATTTTCAGTCCTCTGCTCTACCAGCTGAGCTATCCCGACCATTCACGACGCATCATCCTCATTTTAATAGATGACTTGGGTCTATGTCAATTAAAAAGACGAAAAGGGGATTACAAAGTGTTATCCAGGCCTTGGTGGAATTTCTTAGATCTTAAAAAAAAAGACTTTGTAAGTTTCAGTACAGTACGGGCGATAATATGATCATTCCAATTTACAATCGGGGGGGTTACTTGCTCAATGATGTTCATTTGTATGTGTATCATATATACCACAAGGCTTGTGAAAAGAAAAAAATGAATGAATGAGAAACATAATGAACTTTGAACCGATAACGAAATGAGAGTATAGGATAAAAAATTAGGGAATCAACTGGGCCTTTTTGGGGATAGAGGGACTTGAACCCTCACGATTTCTAAAGTCGACGGATTTTCCTCTTACTATAAATTTCATTGTTGTCGATATTGACATGTAGAATGGGACTCTATCTTTATTCTCGTCCGATTAATCCATTTTTCAAAAGATCTATCAGATTACGATGGAGTAAATGATTTGATCAATGAATATTCCATTTTTTTTTTTACTTGGAATCGATTCACAACAATTCTTTCATTTTTCATATAAACATATAAAAAAAAAATATTCGGGTCGTCATTAATCATTTGGTTTGGAGATAGTATTTCAGTACGTATACGTATATATAGGTTTATTCTTCATCCTTTCTGGAGTTTCGATGGAAGGATTCCTTTACTAACGCATCGCAGCCAACTCCATTTGTTAGAACAGCTTCCATTGAGTCTCTGCACCTATCCTTTTTTATTATCACTTTCTGAATACTTGTTTGTTTTCAGAAAACAGGATTTGGCTCAGGATTGCCCATTTGTAATTCCAGGGTTTCTCTGAATTTGAAAGTTATCACTTGGTAGGTTTCCATACCAAGGCTCAATCCAATTAAGTCCGTAGCGTCTACCAATTTCGCCATATCCCCACCCTTTTTGTGATTAGGGTCTTGATGCCGCTCTTCTTTATTCGTTTATTTATATTAGGCCGGAACCGTTGAATTCATTAGATAGCAGTTCCATATTGGAAAGCGTTTTCTCCTGTTTGGGTTTATTGTCTATCTTCTTTCATCTCTATCGGTGGTCCAATAAGAAAAGATTCTATCAGTTCCGTATTCGAAATTCAATTCAATATAGATGGATATATACCACATATACCACATGTATATTATGTATACACATATATTATGTATATTATTATATATAATAATGTTATACATAAATATATTATTATATATGCTAATATGCTATGCCCCTATGTTCTATCATTTTTAGCGTGTAATTTTGAATACTTGAACGGTCGATTCGTTTTTTTTTTGTCTTAGCTTTCACCTTTCCGAATGAAAACACCAGAATGTTTCATCATGATCGGGATTGCGTTTATATGGATTGCACTTTTCTTTTTCATTTTTT